AAATAAGTTTATGTAGTTTAAAGAAATTTTTATTTTGCTGGACTGGAAATCAAGTTTGTTGATTGATTTCTTTAGGTTAATTTGAATAAAATAATATTAGAATAAGTTCGTAGTATAATAAGGACATAATGTAATATATTTTTCTTATCTTTTATTAAGAATATATCAAGAAAGATTTATATTATATTATACGTATGAATTAACACTTAAATTTATATAAGGTATAATAACCTATATGGGAAGAAATAAAAAAGGGTTTTAATAATAAATACATATGGAGGTGTATTCCAATTATTTTTAGTTAATACATAAGAAAAAGATATATAATTAAATTTATTATTATATATATATATAAATAGGCTTACAGTCCTATATCTATAACCACTAGGTTTCATTTAAAAGTTAAAAAAAAATGAAACCTAGTGGTTATAGATATAGAACTGTAAGATATAAACCAATGTTTATGAATAAAGTTTAAATTGGATTTTTGGGCAAAAATTAGATTTTTTTTTTTTTTTTGTTAATCCAATGTTTTTAGAAAAAGTGTTAATTGGTTGTTAAAACCGGTTTTTGAGACATGAATATAAGTTTGATTCTTGCTTAGTGGTTGTTCATTTTAACATTAATCTATATGTGAATTTTTGTATGTTATAATCTCTAAAAGGAATTTTGACAATATTATTGCAGTAGATAATTTTATTGAAATTAGGTTAATTTAGATTTGGTAAATGTTAAATAGATTTGGTTAAAGCTGTGCCAGCATCCGCGGTTATACAGCAAAATCAAATGAACATTATTGGTTTTAAAGTAATTAATATTTTATTGATAAATGAAGAATTAAGATAATTATTGTAAGGTGAAATATTTATGATATCTTGAGGAATATATTTTATTTAGTATGATTAGGTTATGAAAGTAAAAACATAAACTAGGATTAGATACCCTATTATTTTTATTGTAAAATTTGAAACTTGAGTATTAGTAGTTAAGGTCTTGAAACTTAAAGAATTTGGCGGTATTATAGTCTATTTAGAGGAATCTGTTATGTAATCGATAGTCCACGTTGAACCTTACTTATATTATTTCTTGTATACCGCTGTTTGTGAATATACTTTTAGGTAAATTTTCTTAATATATAATTAATTAAAATTTCAGGTCAAGGTGCAGTAATATATAAGTTGAATAATGGATTACAATAAATTTTATTTACATGGATTGTTATTGAAATATAATTTGAAGGTGGATTTAATTGTAATTTTTTAAAGATTGTTAAAATGATTAGTAGCTCTATAATATGTACACATCGCCCGTCGCTCTCGTTATTAAGATGAGATAAGTCGTAACAAAGTAGGTGTATCGGAAGGTGTACCTAGAAAGTAAAATAAATATTATGAACTTCAGATTAAACTTAAAGTTAAGGTTTTCATTTACACTGAAATTATTAATCGTGCGATTCGATATAATCTGAAATTAATACAATTGTTATATAATGTTTTTTATTATAAAATTTTAATTAAATAAATTTTTGTTATTGTAGAATTAATTGATTAAATTCTTTTTACTATAGTGAATTAGTACTGTGAAGGAAATTTGAATTAATTATTTATGATTAATTGAAGGTAATTTTATTTATTGTATCTTGTGTATCAGAGTAAATTAAAATAGATTATAAATCTTTTTCTTCTCGAATTTAAAAGATTTAATTGAAAATATTAGTTATTGTGTCAAAAATATTAATAATTTTTAGTTGGTAATGAGATGTTAATCGTTTTTAAGGATATCTAGTTTTTTAATAAACGAATTTAATTCGGGGAATATTAAATTATTTAATTATTATATATTTAAATATTTTATGTTCTTAATTTTAAAGGGGATTAACTCTTTAAAATATAATTATAATATAATTATTAATGAGGATTTTATGAATTTAGAATTTGTTATTAATTAAAGGATGTTAAAATTTAATTCTTATTTTTGGGGATTTTTAATTTTTATTTAATTTTTATATTAAAATTTTAGGTTTAATTTAGAATTTTTAGAAAGTATGATTTAATTAGTAAAATTTTATGGTATAATTGTTGATACATTGTATTGTTAATATAAAGAATTAGGCAAATATTTTACTCACCTGTTTATTAAAAACATGGTCTCTTGTAATTATTTAGGAGATTTGACCTGCCCACTGAAGAATATTTTGAAGGGCCGCAGTATTTTGACTGTGCAAAGGTAGCATAATCATTAGTCTTTTAATTGAAGGCTGGTATGAATGGTTGGATGAGGTAAATTCTGTTTTATTTTAATTGATGTTGAATTTAGATTTTAAGTAAAAATACTTGAATGTTATTAAGGGACGAGAAGACCCTATAGAGTTTAATATATGTAGTAATTAATTGAGTTAAAATTTAATTTTTGGTTTTTATGTAGTTTATTTAGTTGGGGTGATTGGAAGATAAAGTGAACTCTTCTTTAAATTTAATAAATTAATTAGTTAAATGATCCATATTTGATGATTAAAAGATTAAATTACCTTAGGGATAACAGCATAATTCTTTTTGAGAGTTCATATCGAAAAAAGAGATTGTGACCTCGATGTTGGATTAAGATTAGTTATGGGTGCAGATGTTCAATAACTGGGTCTGTTCGACCTTGAAAATCTTACATGATCTGAGTTTAAACCGGCGTGAGCCAGGTTGGTTTCTATCTTTAATTAATTTAAATATTTTAGTACGAGAGGACCAAATATTTAAAATAATTTTTTTAATTTGAATATTATTAATTAAACTATTTTGGCAGAATTAAGTGCAGCAGATTTAGAATCTGTAAATATGATTTATAGTCATAGATAGTAAATGTTAGGTAGAGAATTATTATTAATAATATTAGTGGGATTAATTTTGGTAATTTTTGTTATAGTGGGTGTAGCTTTTTTTACTTTATTAGAACGTAAAGTATTAGGTTATATTCATTTGCGAAAAGGGCCTAATAAAGTAGGTTTTATAGGTCTTTTGCAACCTTTTGGTGATGCTATTAAACTTTTTTGTAAAGAACATATTAATCCTTTAGTTTCTAATTATTTATTATATTATGTATGTCCTGTTTTTTCTTTATTTTTATCTTTAATTTTGTGAATATTAATACCTTATATAAGAGGTTTATTTACTTTTAATTTGGGATTATTTTTCTTTCTTGTTTGTACAAGTATAGGGGTTTATACTGTTATATTGGCTGGTTGGTCTTCAAATTCTAATTATGCATTGTTAGGAGGTTTACGTGCTGTAGCTCAAACTATTTCTTATGAAGTAAGATTGGCTTTAATTTTATTATCTTTTATTTTTTTAATTAATAGATATTCTTTACTTGATTTTTTTTATTATCAAATAGGTGTATGATTTTTATTTTTGTGTTTACCTTTATGTAATGTTTGATTTGTTTCATGTTTAGCTGAAACAAATCGTAGACCATTTGATTTTGCTGAGGGTGAGTCTGAATTGGTTTCTGGTTTTAATGTGGAATATGGGAGAGGTGGATTTGCATTAATTTTTTTGAGAGAATATTCTAGTATTTTATTTATAAGAATATTAATGTGTGTTATTTTTCTTGGTTCTAATTTAAATTCTTTAACTTTTTATTTAAAATTAATTTTTATTGCTTTTTTGTATATCTGAGTTCGTGGAACTTTACCTCGTTACCGTTACGATAAATTAATGTATTTGGCATGAAAAAGATTTTTGCCTTTATCATTAAATTTTTTATTTTTTTATTTAGGGTTTAAGATTTTCTTTTAAAGGTTATAATAAGTAAAATTAAAGTTAATAAGGGATTTTAACCCTTTCATTATGATTTCAAGACATAAGCTTATTCATTAAGTTTATAACTTATTGGTAAAGAATATTATCTCAAGTTTTAATAATTAATGGGTTTATGATATAATAAAGGAAATATAGTACAGTTAAAATTTGTCCTGTTAAAATATAAGGATCTTCAACAGGTCGTGCTCCAATTCATGTTAAAAGAATTACAATAGTTACTATAGATCAAAATAGGAATTGATTAATAGGATAATATTGTAATCCTCGTGAGTTTGTAGATATTAAAGGCATGAAAAATAAAATTGCGATAGATATAACTAGGGCAATTACACCTCCTAATTTATTAGGAATAGAACGTAAGATTGCATAGGCAAATAAAAAATATCATTCTGGTTGAATGTGAACAGGAGTAACTAATGGGTTAGCAGGTGTGAAATTATCAGGATCTCCTAAAATGTAAGGTTCCTTTAAAGATAAAATAGATAATAATATAAATAGAATAATAAAACCTAAAACATCCTTAAATGTAAAGTAAGGATGAAAAGGAATTTTATCAATATTTCTATTTAAACCTAATGGGTTATTTGACCCTGTTTGATGAAGAAAAAGGAGATGAACTATTACTGCAGCTGCTACAATAAATGGTAATACAAAATGAAATGTAAAAAATCGATTTAGTGTTGCATTATCTACTGCAAAACCTCCTCATACTCATTGTACTAGTTCAACACCTAAGTATGGAATGGCAGATAGTAAGTTTGTAATAACTGTAGCTCCTCAAAAAGATATTTGTCCTCAAGGTAATACATAACCTATAAATGCTGTTGCTATAACTAAAAATAAGATTACTACTCCTACTATTCATGTGTAGTAAAATTTATATGATCCATAGTATATACCTCGACCAATATGTAAGTAAATGCAGATGAAAAATATTGATGCTCCATTTGCGTGAAGGGTTCGTAGTAGTCATCCATAATTTACGTCCCGGCAAATATGAGCTACTCTGGAAAAGGCTAAATCAATATGAGCTGAATAATGTATAGCTAAAAATAATCCTGTTATGATTTGAATTCCTAAACATAAACCTAATAAGGAACCGAAATTTCATCATGATGAAATATTGGAGGGAGTAGGTAAATCTACTAAAGCGTTATTAGAAATTTTAATTAAAGGATGAGTTTTACGTAATGGTTTATACATTAATTTATTTGGCGTAAAGGTCCATTATAAATATTGATAATTTTTACTACTGCAATTAAAGTTAAAAATAAATATGATGCAATTAAAATAGTTATAATATTAATAGGTTGATTATATATTTTTAATAAAAAGTTATTAGAAGTTATGTTAAATGTTAATCTTCTTTCTATATTTTCATATAAATTATTTGGGAAGTTAATATTTATATAATAAATTACAAAAAAAATTAAAGGCATGAAAATAATAATAAAAAAAAATTTATTTGAATAAAGAAATATTTCATTTGAGGCTAAACTAGTAACGTATATAAATAAAACTAATATACCTCCAAGATAAATTAATAATAAAACATAAGAGAATCAGAATCTTAGTGATATAAAACCTCTAATTAAGCATATTAGAATTGCTTGAAGAAAAAGAATTAATCCTATTGATAAGGGGTGATTTAAAAATAAAAAAATGATTCTTAATGTTATACTAATTCTTAATATTAAATATAAAATATCAGAGGGTAGTTTAAAAAAAATATTAGTTTTGGAAATTAATGATAAGATTTTCTTCCCTTTGAAGTTTTAAAAGTTATACTTATTTTTGGTTTACAAGACCAATGTTTTATATTAAACTATTAAAACGTTAATGTTAATAATATTTTATTTTATATTTTTTTGTGGGTTGTGAGTATTTTCCTCTAAGCGTAAGCATTTATTAATAACTTTATTGAGATTAGAATTTATTGTTTTAATTTTATTTATTATTTTGTATTATTATGTTGTGATAATAAGAGGTGAGTTATATATAACAATATTTTTTTTATCTTTTGCTGTTTGTGAGGGGGCTTTGGGTTTATCTATTTTAGTATCAATAATTCGTACACATGGAAATGATTATTTTAATTCATTTGGTTTATTACAATGTTAAGATATTTATTATATATAATCTTTATAATCCCTTTATGTTTTATTAATAGAAGTTGATGAATAGTTCAGAATTTATTATTTCTTATTTCTTTTATATTTTTAATTAATGTTGATTTTTTTTGTTGAAGTGGTTTAAGTTATATTTTTGGTTATGATTATTTATCGTATGGTTTAGTTATATTAAGATTTTGAATCTGTGTATTAATAATTACAGCGAGATATTCTGTAGTTCGATATAAATTTTATAATAATATATTTTTATTTATGATTTTAGTATTACTATTTATATTATATTGTACTTTTTGTAGATTAAATATAATTTCATTTTATTTTTTTTTTGAAGGGAGTTTAATTCCAACTTTATTTTTAATTTTTGGGTGAGGATATCAACCGGAACGTTTACAAGCAGGGGTATATTTATTATTTTATACTTTATTTGCTTCTTTACCATTATTACTAGGGATTATATATTTATATAGAAATTTAAATTACTTAGTTTTTTCTTTAATTTTTAAAAGAGATTTTATAAATTTTTATTTATATATTAGAATAATTTTAGCATTTTTAGTTAAAATACCTATATATTTGGTTCATTTATGATTACCTAAAGCACATGTAGAGGCCCCTGTATCAGGCTCAATAATTTTAGCAGGAGTTTTATTAAAATTAGGTGGTTATGGTTTATTACGGGTTTTTGAATATTTAATAAGAATTGGTATAATAATTAATGTATTTTGATTATCAATCAGATTGATTGGAGGTTTTTTAGTTAGATTAATATGTTTACGTCAAGTTGATATAAAATCTTTAATTGCTTATTCATCTGTTGCTCATATAGGTTTAGTAATTGGAGGTTTAATAACATTAAATGTATGGGGATTTTATATAACATTTGTCTTAATAATTGCTCATGGTTTATGTTCTTCTGGTTTATTTTGTTTAGCTAATATTAGTTATGAGCGATTAGGAAGACGAAGTTTATTAATTAATAAAGGTTTATTGAATTTAATACCTAGAATGGCTTTATGATGATTTCTTCTTTCATCATGTAATATAGCTGCACCTCCTTCACTAAATTTATTAGGTGAAATTGGTTTATTTAATAGAATGGTAGGTTGAATGTGAATAGTAATATTATTTCTTATATTAATTTCTTTTTTTAGAGCTGCTTATACTTTATTTTTATATTCTTATAGACAACATGGAAGTTATTATTCTGGTGTTTATAGAGTAGTTAGAGGTTATTGTCGTGAATATTTATTATTAATGTTACATTGATTACCTTTAAATTTATTGATTTTAAAAAGAGATTATGTATTAATTTGATTTTACTTAAGTAGTTTAATAAAAAATTATGATTTGTGGTGTCATAGATATAAATTGTTATCTTAGGTTATGATATTTTTGTCATTGTGTTTTATTAGATTTTTTTCTTTATTATTTTTTTCTTTATTAAGATTTATATTTAGTATGTTTTTTATTATAAATGATTTAGTTTATTTTATTGAATGGGAAATTGTTAGCTTAAATTCTTCATCGATTGTTATGACTTTATTATTAGATTGAATATCTTTATTATTTATAAGATTTGTTACTTTAATTTCATCTTTGGTAATTTTATATAGTGAAGATTATATAAGAGGGGATGTAACATTAAATCGGTTTATTTTTTTGGTATTAATGTTTGTTTTATCAATAATGTTTTTAATTATTAGCCCTAATTTAATTAGAATTTTGTTAGGGTGAGATGGTCTAGGTTTGGTTTCTTATTGTTTAGTAATTTATTATCAAAATGTAAAATCATATAATGCCGGTATATTAACTGCATTATCAAATCGAGTTGGTGATGTAGCATTATTAATAGCAATTGCTTGAATATTAAATTTTGGTAGATGAAATTATATTTATTATTTGGATTGTATAATAAATAATTTTGAATTAAGTTTAATTTCTTTTTTGGTTGTTTTGGCTGGTATAACAAAAAGTGCTCAAATTCCTTTTTCTGCTTGATTACCTGCAGCTATAGCTGCACCTACTCCTGTTTCTGCTTTAGTTCATTCATCAACTTTAGTTACAGCAGGGGTATATTTATTAATTCGGTTTAGTAAAGCTTTTCCAGATTGATTAATAATATTTTTATTGGTGATTTCTGTTTTAACAATATTTATATCGGGTTTAGGTGCTAATTTTGAATATGATTTAAAAAAAATTATTGCTTTATCTACTTTAAGTCAACTAGGTTTAATAATAAGAATTTTGTCTTTGGGGTTTTCTGATTTAGCTTTTTTTCATCTATTAACTCATGCTTTATTTAAGGCTTTATTATTTATGTGTGCTGGAATAGTAATTCATAATGTAAAAAATTTTCAAGATATTCGTTTTATAGGAAATTTATCTCTTTTTATACCTTTAACTTCAGCATGTTTTATAGTATCTAATTTTGCTTTATGTGGAATACCTTTTTTGGCTGGATTTTATTCTAAGGATATAATTTTGGAGGTGGTATCTATAAGAAATTTAAATATATTTATGTATTTTTTGTATTTCTTTTCAACCGGATTAACAGTATGTTATACTTTTCGTTTATTTTATTATGTTTTATGAGGGGATTTTAATTTAGTACCTATATTTAAGTTGAGTGAAGAGAGTTGAATAATAATTTATGGAATATTAGGATTAATAATTTTTGCGGTAGTTGGTGGAAGTATATTAAATTGAATAATTTTTTTAACTCCTTATTTTATTTGTTTACCTTTTTTTATGAAAATTATACCTATTTTAGTAAGTATTATAGGTTTATGATTGGGTAGAATTTTATTTAAATATAGATTAAATTATTATTTTAATTTATTTAAGTATTATGGAATAATTATTTTTTCAGGATCTATATGGTTTATACCTTCAATTTTTACGAGAGGAGTTAATAAATTACCTTTAATAATCGGTTTAAACTCAATTAAATATATTGATTTAGGTTGAAGAGAATATTTTGGTGCACAGAATTTATATTATGTTTTAATGAAATTAAGAGGAGTTAATCAGTGATTTCAAACTAATGATTTGAAATCTTATTTGGTAATTTTTTTAATTGTTTTAATTTTAATAATTATGATTATTTATTCAAATATCTTATATTAGAGTATAACACTGAAGCTGTTATTGAGATAATTTTATCTTTGAATATATTTATAAAAATTAAAATTTTATTTTTACAATGAAAATGTAATGTTTTATTTTAAACTATATAAATCTTTATAAGATGTAAATGGATTTAAACCACTTGAATAATAAGTTAGCAGCTTTTATTCGATCAACACATCTTCTTAATTGGAAATTAATTTCAATTTTATCATTAACAGTGATATACCTCTATTTTGGTTTCAATTAAGGTAAATAAGGATATGAATATATCTTACTATCAGGTCGAAACTGATTACAATTAATTTGCTTCTTACTTATTTTAAGGAAGATTGATAATTCAATACTTTTTGAGTGCAAATCAAATGTTATATTTAACTACAACCCTAATTTTATGAAGCTCATTCAAGGGATCCTTGATTTCATTCATGATATAAACCAATTGTTAAAATTAATAAAAACAGTATTCTTGTAATTGTTCAAATTATTATATTTGATCTGAAAGGAATAATTGTTATGGGTAAAATAAGTGCAATTTCAACATCAAAAATTAAAAAAATAATAGCAATAAGGAAAAATCGTAATGAAAATGGTAATCGTGATGATCTAATAGGGTCAAACCCACATTCAAAAGGGGAGCTTTTTTCTCGATCTTCAATATTTTTTTTTGATAGGAAATTTGTTAATATTATTACAATAAATGAAATTATTATAATAATAATTGATATTAAACCAATAATTTGAATTATTTATTCTACAATATTTAGACTTTTTGATTGGAAATCAAGTGTACTTTTTATACTAAATAAATATTTATCTACCTCATCAATAGATTGAAACATATAAAAATAATCAAACAACATCTACGAAATGTCAATATCAAGCTGCTGCTTCAAAACCGAAATGATGATTAGAGGTGAAATGTATAAATAATATTCGATATAAACATGTAATTAAAAAGGTAGTTCCGATAATAACATGTAACCCATGAAATCCTGTTGCTACAAAAAATGTTGATCCGAAAACTGAATCTGCAATAGTGAATGGTGCTTCATAATATTCATAAAGTTGAAGGGTTGTGAAGTATAATCCTAAAATGACAGTGAAAATTAATCCTTGAACGGCTTGATTATAATTATTTTCTAATAGGCCATGATGACTTCATGTAATAGTAATTCCTGATGCTAGTAAAACTGTTGTATTTAAAAGGGGTACTTGTAGAGCATTAAATGGAATAATTCCTAAGGGTGGTCATGATGATCCAATTTCAATTGCAGGAGCAAGTCTTCTATGATAAAATGTTCAGAAGAATGAAACGAAGAAAAATACCTCTGAAATAATAAATAAGATTATTCCTCATCGTAAACCTGTTATGACTTCTTTGGTATGACATCCTTGATAAGTACTTTCTCGTACTACATCTCGTCATCATTGAATAGTTGTTAAAGTTAAAATTAATATTCCTATAAATATAAGTTTTTCATTAAATTCATAAGAAAATTTAATGAATCCTACTATTGCTACTATAATTCTAAAAGCTGCTACAATAGGTCATGGGCTATAAGTTACTAAATGATAAGGGTGGTTTGCATGTATTGACATTATTAATTAACTTCTCTAGAATAAAGAGTTCTTAAAACTGCAAAGACGTAGGATTGAATAATAGCAACTGCTGATTCTAATGTTAAAAGTAAGATTTGTGCCGTGATTAATAAAGGTAATAAAGATATTATTATAGTGCTTCCGGTGTTACCTAATAAAGTTATTAATAAATGACCTGCAATTATATTTGCGGCTAATCGAATAGCTAGAGTTCCCGGTCGAATTACGTTTCTAATTGTTTCAATACATACTATGAATGGTATAAGAGCTCCTGGGGTTCCTTGAGGAACTAAATGAGCAAATATATGTTTAGTATTATTAATTCATCCAAATAATATAAATCTTAATCATAATGGTAGGGCTAGAGTTAAGGTTATAACTATATGTCTAGTTCTTGTGAAAATATAAGGGAACAGTCCTATAAAATTGTTATATAAAACGATTGAAAAAATTGAGATAAAAATAAAAGTTGATCCTTTATTAATTTTTTTTTTACCAATAAGTAACTTAAATTCGTTATGGAGTTTATTAATAATAACATTTCATAGTATTGTTTTTCGAGATGGAATTAATCATAAAGATGTTGGAATTAATATAAGACCAATAAGAGTTCTTATTCAATTAATTGATAAGTTTAGGATATTTGATGAAGGATCAAAAACTGAAAATAGGTTAGTTATCATTTTCAAGTTAAAGTTTTTGATCTTAATTTTATTAAGGGACGAGAAGAGGCTTTATTGAAAGAACTGTAATAATTTATTACATTAAATAAAATTAGAAGAATTGAGAAGAAAAAAAATAGAGTTAATCAATTAAGAGGTATTATTTGAGGAATAAAGATGTATTAGATTACTAATAATTTTAGTATGACATACTAATGTTATTATTTAACTAACTTCTTTTCATCAGAAGTAATTGCTATATTACTATAATCTGGTTTAAGAGACCATTACTTGCTTTTCAGTCATCTGATGATTCAGATATATTTGAAATTCATTTTAGGAAATCATTTGTGGAAGTTCTTTCAATTACGATGGGTATAAATCTATGATTTGCTCCACAAATTTCTGAACATTGCCCGTAAAATACTCCAGGACGATTAAATCAGAATGTTGCTTGATTTAATCGTCCTGGAGTAGCATCAGCTTTTACACCAATTCTTGGAATAGTTCATGAATGAATTACATCTTCTGATGTAATTAGGATTCGTGTTAAAGTATTTATTGGTAATGTTGTTCGATTATCAACTTCTAAGAGTCGAATATTATAAGAATTTAATTCATTTTGAGGAATTATATAAGCATCAAATTCTACATCAGCAAAATCTGAATATTCATATCTTCAATATCATTGATGGCCAATAGTTTTTAATGTTAAAGTGGGATTTGAATTTTCATCAATTAAATATAAAATACGGAGAGAGGGTAAAGCAATAAAAATTAGAACAACTGCAGGTAAAATTGTTCAAAGGATTTCTAAATATTGTCCATCTATTACATGACGATCAATAAATTTATTTGTTATTAGTGATAGAATTATATATCTTACAGTAGCGGTAATTATAGTAATAATAAATATTGAATGATCATGAAAATATATTAATTGTTCTATTAGAGGTGAAGCTCTATCTTGTAAACCTAAACTTGCATATGTAGCCATTTAAGGTTCTAAAAAAAGTATTAAACTTTATTTGTGGAGCTTAAATCCACTGCACTATTCTGCCATATTAGATAGTTAAGAGTTATTTGTAATAAGAGTTAATTCATTATATGTATGTTCTGCAGGAGGTAAGTTATGAGCTCATTCAATTGAACTATTTATTTGGGATGAAAATAGAACTGGTCGATTTGATCTTATTCTTTCTCATAAAATAAAAATAAATATTATTACGGCAATAAAAGAAATTATTGATCCTATTGTTGATAAAATATTTCATGAAGTGTAGGCATCAGGATAATCCGAATATCGTCGAGGTATACCTGCTAATCCTAAGAAGTGTTGTGGAAAGAATGTTAAATTAACTCCTACAAATATAGTGAAAAATTGACTTTTTAATCAAGTAGGGTTTATTGATAATCCTGTAAATAAAGGGTATCAATGAACAAATCCTGCTATAATAGCAAATACAGCTCCTATTGAAAGAACATAATGAAAATGTGCTACTACATAGTAAGTGTCATGAAGAATAATGTCAATAGCAGAGTTTGCTAAGATTACTCCTGTTAAACCTCCAACCGTGAATAAGAAAATAAAACCTAAAGCTCAAAGAGAAGCAGGAGTATAAATTACCTTAGAACCATATATTGTTGCTAATCAACTAAAAATTTTAATTCCTGTTGGTACTGCAATAATTATAGTTGCTCCTGTAAAGTATGCTCGTGTATCAACGTCTATACCAACTGTAAATATATGATGGGCTCAAACAACAAAACCTAAAAAACCAATTGCTGATATGGCTCAAATTATACCATAATTTCCAAATGCTTCTTTTTTTCCTCTTTCATGAGAAATTACATGTGAAATTATTCCGAATCCTGGTAAAATTAAAATGTAAACTTCAGGATGACCAAAGAATCAAAATAGGTGTTGATATAAAATTGGATCTCCTCCCCCTGCTGGGTCAAAAAATGAAGTATTAAGATTTCGATCAGTTAAAAGTATAGTAATTGCTCCTGCAAGTACAGGAAGTGATAATAATAAAAGTAGAGCGGTAATTCCTACAGATCATACGAAAAGGGGTACTTGTGTTTGGTTTATGTAAAGGGGTTTTATATTAATTATGGTTGTAATAAAATTTACTGCTCCTATAATTCTTGATATACCTGCAAGATGTAAGGAGAAAATTGTTAAATCTACTGCGGGTCCTGCATGAGCAATTCTAGCTGAAAGAGGGGGGTAAACAGTTCATCCTGTTCCTGCACCTCTTTCTACTATTCTTCTAATTAATAATAATAAAATTGATGGTGGTAAAAGTCAAAATCTTATGTTATTTATTCGGGGAAAAGCTATATCTGGGGCTCCTAATATAAGTGGTACAAGTCAATTTCCAAATCCACCAATTATAATTGGTATTACTATGAAGAAAATTATAATGAAAGCATGAGCGGTTACGATAACATTATAAATTTGATCATCACCAATAAGGGAACCGGGTTGTCCTAATTCAGTTCGAATTAGAATTCTTAATGATGTCCCTAATATTCCTGCTCATGCACCAAAAATGAAGTATAATGTACCAATGTCTTTATGATTAGTTGAGAATAACCATCGTTGCAAGTTAAATGATATTTTAAGGTAAAATGGCTGAGATTAAATAGGTAATAGATTGTAAATCTATTGAGGGGATGTATTTCTCTTTTACCAGATAAGGTCTTATATTCATGAAATGATACTAGAATGCAATTCTTGTGGTGTAAATTAATACTAAGACTTAAAGATAAATTTCTTTATTTATAACTTTGAAGGATATTAGTTTTATTTAACTTAAAGTCTTAGTATATTCACAAGAATAAGGTACATCTAATTATTCCAAGTAATAGAATAGATAATGAAAATATAATTATTTTTGATTGTGTATTGTTAGGATAAATTGGAATTATTCATATAACTTCTGAGTTTCTTATTATTAGTGTTGTGTATATAATTCGTATGTAGTAGTATAAAGTTAAAAGAGATGATATAATTAGGATAGTTGATGTAAAAATCATTAAATTTTGAGCTATAAATTGAATTGTAATTCATTTGGGGAAAAACCCTAAGAAAGGAGGTAAACCCCCTAATGATAGTATTGCAATAAATAAAGTGAATTTAATGATTTTTTGATTATTTATTGAATTAAATGTTTGTGAAATGTAAGATAAGTTAATTATAGATGTTATTGAGATGATTGAAATAATGTTAATAGTATAGATTGTGAAGTATATTAATCATAGATTTGACCCTATAATTATAGTTGTTAATATTCATCCAATATGATTAATTGAGGAGAAAGATAGAATTTTTCGTAAAGAAATTTGATTTAAACCTCCAATTGCTCCAATAAATGCTGAAGAAATAATAGTAAATTGAATAAAGTAATTATTAGAGATTATGTATGAAATTAATATTAGAGGTGCAATTTTTTGGATGGATAGTAAAATGAAACAGTTTATTCAAGATAATCCTTCTATAACAGATGGTAATCATCAATAAAATGGACTTGCTGCAATTTTTATTAAAAGAGGTAATAATATTATATTATTTCAGGTATTTATTTTTCTGATGTAAAATATTTCCTGAATATTAGTTTTCAAAAGGATTAGGAATAGAAGGGTAGATGAAGCAATTGCTTGAATAAGAAAATATTTAAGGGAAGCTTCAGTGGAATATATATTTTTATTGGATGATAAAAGCGGAATAAAGGAGAGTAAATTAATTTCTAATCCTATTCATGCTCCTATTCATGAATTAGCACATAAAGAAATTAAAATACCTCTAATTAATGTTCTTAAAAAGAGGATTTTTGTTGAATTATTGGGCATTAGGGAAGAGAGATAAAACTCTATAGATGGGGTATGAACCCATTAGCTTAAATTTAGCTTACTTCCCTATATTTTGGTGTAAGGTGCACAAAAATTTTTGATATTTTAGGAAACAGTTTAATTCTGTTGAATATAATGATAAAGATAGTAAAAGTAATAATAATCACATAATTTATCCTATCACGATAACCCTTTTAATCAGGCATTTTACT